CTCAGCCAGGGCTGCTCCCGTATAAGGGGCGAGGTATTGTAATGTAGCAGGTGAATCCGCCATTTCAGCTACTACAATAGTGTATTCCATGGCCCCCTCTTCATGGAAAGTAGTTACTACTTGAGCCACGGAGGATGCTCTTTGACCGATAGCTACATAAACACATATTACATCTTGCCCTTTTTGATTGAGAATTGTATCTGTGGCTACTGCTGTTTTGCCAGTCTGTCTGTCCCCAATAATTAACTCTCGCTGACCGCGCCCTATGGGGATCATCGAATCGATAGCAATAAGCCCTGTTTGAAGGGGTTCATATACGGAACGCCTGGAAATTATACCCGGAGCAGGAGATTCAATTAAGCGAGATTCCGAAGCTACAATTTCGCCTCTCCCATCAATAGGTTTAGCCAGAGCATTTATAACACGACCCAAGTAAGCCTCGCTCACGGGTATCTGAGCAATTCTTCCTGTTGCTTTTACAAAACTTCCCTCTTGTATCATCAACCCATCGCCCATTAATACAATCCCAACATTTTTGGATTCCAAATTCAGAGCAATACCCCTAGTCCCTTCTGCAAATTCGACTAATTCACCTGACATTATTCCACCAAGACCTATAATACGAGCAATCCCATCCCCCACTTGAATTACGCGACCGATATTCTCAATCCCTACTTTCCTATTATATTGTTCAATACGTTCGCGGAGAATTTTATGAATTTCGTCGACTCGAAGGGTTGCCATTAGTGTTTCTTGACTCTTTTTTTCGGAAGCAAGGGGAAAAATAATGCCTAAATTCTAAACGAAAGTAGAAGTTCAAGGCCTAATTAATTTAATTATTTCTTCGATTCTATGGCCCCGAGAATGCCAATATTAGCACGAATCGTACGGAAATGTAACTCGGTATTCAAACAACTATTCAGAGTTCCTAGAGCTCCTTGTACGGCCTGTTGGAAAACCCGTTGTCGGACCTGATTCATCGCCCTTTGTTTTTCAAAATAAAGGATTTCGTTTTTAGACTTTTCTAATTGTTCCAAACTAATAGAAGTAGCATTAATCAAATTTGCTTTTTCTCGTTCTATCTCAGAGTATCCATTCATTCGATACTCATCTGCTTCTAGTTCGACTTTCTGTAATCGAACCCGAGCTTTTTCGAGCTGCTCAATGGTCCCTCTACGCAATTCTTCCGAATTTCGAATAGTACTCAAGATTCTCTGTTTTCGATTATCTAATAAATCTTTTAATGAAAGTAGATTATCTTGCTATTAAGTTTACAATTTTTATGATCTCTTCCCGAACCAAACATGAATCTTTCGATTCATTTGGCTCTCACGCTCCTTTTTTTTCTTTTTTTGCTATGGCTATTTCCATATCTTTTTTTTTTATGTAATGAGCCTATCCTCTATCTTCTCTTTTCTGTTTATATTTCAATATACCGAAACCCATATTAAGAATATAAGACTAGATAAATATTAAGAGGATTCTTCCGCCTAGATAAAAATCTATCATGGTCAGCAAAGTTGTTTCTTTATTTGTATTTGCCCTTTAGTTAATAATTTCAATTTCATTAAGAAAAACGAACTAAATAAATGGAAAATGAAAATTGATAGAATTCTTTTTTTTTCTTCAAATCCAAAAAATTTCTCTTTTTTTTATTTTATACATAGGTCGTCGATTCGGCATTGGATAAAAAAGGGCAGGGTGCCCTTCTAGTAAATAGTTCAAACCATTTTATCGATATGAGTGTTTTATATCAGATAAATTCTACATTAGCTATTTCCCGTTTAAAGCATTTCGGTACTAATACTAATATAGTTGTAGAAAGAGTACCCCTTTTTACCTGGACTTCAAGCAGTTTAGCTTTAACCGTGTTAATGGTCTCACATTATTGGTCTATAGAGAATCAAAGTTGATTTACCAATGAGTCGCGAAATGCTATGGTTCTTCCATATGATTTCTGAATTTATTCAGAAGTAATTCGTCGAGATCGTGCACCTTTTTCTTATTTATCCAAAAAATACTAAAAAATATTTTAAAGTGCAGCCGGATAGATCCAATCTATTCTTGAAATAGACAACTCGCACACACTCCCTTTCCAAAAAAAATCAATACACCAACCACTACAGTTAGATTTATTAGATTTGTTGCTAAAATATCGGTATTAAGCCCGAAACTCCCAGCGGATGGCCAGTGAGCTAAAAAAACGAAAGAATGGGTTACATTTTTCATATGCTCTCCTCTTATAGATAGGACGAACAAAGAGCAAAGTTTTTCGATCACTTACTTCGCTCGCCCTTTTTTGATCGGTTTTTTTAATGTAATTTTTTTTTATGCAAATAGATTCAATCTAATAATTTCTTTTAGATTAAGTCTTAGGTCTCGTTTGACCTGTGAAAGACTCCTTTGTTGAAATGTTCCAAAAATTCCTAAAATAAAAGGAAAAAGACTTTCCACTGTCCTAAACTAAGGACGGGAAGGAAGAAGGCGAGCATATCCTCTAAATTGATCATCCTCAAATCAGCCCTTCCTGGGGTGGGGTATTGTCTGTCCCGATAAATAGGTAATTCCAGGAGTAATAAATAGGAGTAAAGTATTGATATAATTGGGATTGCAGAAGCAAATACCAATTTACTAAAAAAAGAAAAAAGTATCTAATCTAAAGGACTCATTTTCTTTTTTAGGATTAAACAAAAGGGTTCGCAAATAAAAGCGCTAGTGCCACAACTAGTCCATAAATTGTTAAAGCTTCCATAAAAGCTAGACTAAGCAATAAAGTACCTCGTATTTTACCTTCTGCTTCTGGCTGTCTCGCAATACCTTCTACAGCTTGTCCTGCAGCAGTACCTTGACCAACTCCAGGCCCAATAGAAGCAAGCCCTACGGCCAATCCAGCAGCAATAACGGAAGCAGCAGCAATTAGTGGATTCATGGTGAGTTCCTCGTGTCAAAAAAAAAGAAATGGTTAAGGATACAATCAACCAAGAAATTCTTACTTCTAAGCTCTATTGGGGAGAAGTAACTAAAAAGTACAAATTGAAATGATAATCTGAATTGTCCGAACTACTTCGAGATCTCATTTTTAGTTTCTAATCATTAGAGGTTTGTGTAAATCCATATGATTCTCATTATTCTATTTCTCTTTCTTTCCAACCACTCTTTCATTCCATTCTTCTTTCTTTACTCTTCGATATCCTTGAGTTCCCATTTTTTCCCCTATCATCTAATCCATAATAAAAGATGAAATAGAGGAAGAACCCCTATTGAAATCGACCTAATCCAAATCCAATAGGAATTAAATCAAGATATACAATTGATAACAATATGCTGCATAGAACTGGATATGGAATCCAATTCCATATAGAGGGAATTCAATATATCGGATTAGATAATGAATCTAACTTAGGAATATATAATATCCCATATACATTTGTTTCTTCTATTTTGCGTATTTTCTCATTTTCTATTGATGAATCGGATTCTAAAATCATTCCTTAAAAACCCGCACAAAAGATGACTGGACTTATAGACATTAAGGATATAGATCTAGTCTGACTCCGCCCCCCTTAATGCATATATACTTTGACAATTCCGTAATATAGTCTATTCTCTCTCCTACAACTCTAGGTTGTATATTCATACGCATTTCTAACTATTTAGTTTTCCAACCAAGCGGATTATCTGGAACCATGCATGAATTGAGCTAAGCTAAAAAAAAAGACTATTTTGAAAACTAGTCAATTCAATGATGACCTTCCATGGATTCACCTATATAGGCTGCGGCTAACGTTGCAAAAATAAGAGCTTGAATACCGCTTGTAAATAATCCAAGAAACATGACCGGTATAGGGACTACTAAGGGGACTAAAGAAACAAGAACAACAACGACTAATTCATCCGCCAATATATTCCCGAAAAGTCGAAAACTAAGCGATAATGGTTTTGTGAAATCTTCTAGGATGTTAATTGGTAAAAGAATTGGAGTTGGTTTAATATATTTCTCGAAATAACTCAATCCTTTTTTGCTAAGACCCGCATAAAAATATGCCGCTGATGTGAGTAAAGCTAAAGCAACAGTAGTATTTATATCATTCGTGGGTGCTGCTAATTCCCCATGGGGTAACTGTAGAATTTTCCAAGGTAAAAGAGCACCCGACCAATTCGAAACAAAAATAAAAAGGAACATAGTTCCAATAAAGGGAACCCAGGGACCATATTCTTCTCCAATCTGAGTTTTGCTCAAGTCTCGAATAAACTCAAGCACATATTCGAAGAAATTCTGACCGTCGGTCGGGATGGTTTGTGGATTCCGAACAGCTATGATAACTGAACCTAGCAAGATAGTAATTACGACCCAAGAAGTGATGAGTACTTGGGCATGAATTTGGAAACCTCCTATTTGCCAATAGAAGTGTTGGCCTACTTCTACACCCGATATATCATATAACCCCTTGAGTGTTTTAACGGAACATGGTATAATATTCATATTGTCCTCTGATAAAAATTGAACTTCAAAAAAGGAATTCTTTTGATTCAACCATCTCTTTCTCAACTCAGCAACTTGAAGTATTAATCTTATATTTAGGATACCAAGAAATCACATCAGATGATAATATATCAATACCCTCTAATATATATCAATATTCCCCTTCTTTTATCTATGCAAAACAAAAAGGAATAGTAAGTGATCCCATAAATCTACGCAGTTACCCAAGAATGAACTATTCTTCTTAATCAACGATTTCTTATATAGAGAGAACGGCCCTCACAAATTGCAAATACTAATTTGTTAAGAATCAATCGAATTGAAGTCATAGTGTCATCGTTGGCTGGAATCGATATATTTGCGAGATCTGGGTCACAATTTGTATCGACTAAAGAAATAGTAGGAATCCCCAAAATGGCACATTCCCGAAGAGCTATATACTCTTTTTGCTGATCAAGGACGATCACAATGTCCGGCAACCTCGTCATATATTTGATCCCGCCGAGATATCTTTGCAAGGTAGATAATTTTCTCTTCAAGATTGCCACATCTCTTTTTGGGAGATGGTGGAATTTTCCCATCTTTTCTTCTGCTCTTAAGTCTCTAAATTGAGAAAGTCTAGTTTTCGTAATCGACCAATTCGTTAACATACCACTGAACCACTTTTTATTAACATAATGACAACGAGCCCTTATTGCAGCTGATGCTACTAAATCCGCTGCTCTTTTTTTGGTACCAACAATTAAGAAGCTTTTTCCCTGACTTGCTGCATCAAAAACTAAATCACAAGCTTCTGATAAAAAACGAGCCGTTCTAGCGAGATTTGTAATATGAGTACCTTTACGCTTTGCCGAGATGTAAGGGGCCATTTTAGGATTCCATTTCTTAATACCATGACCAAAATGAACTCCCGCTTCTATCATCTCTTTCAAATTGATGTTCCAATATCTTCTTGTCATTTTTTCCACACTTCCTTTTGATTTTTTCTTTTTTTTTCATCCTACCATTCCATTACGGAATTTTTTTCTTTTTTTTGAAAATTAAGAAAGAGCCGAAATAGCTTGAAATAAATAATAATTGTTCCGATGTAACCTTCCACTGAGAATTGGCCATTGATACATGGTATAAACGTAACCTTAATGAATTAACTGACTTCTTTTACTTATTAAAATGAAAATAAAATAAATTTACTTATTATTATTAATTTACTTATTATTATTATTAAAATATTAATTTACTTATTATTAAATTATTAAAATAAAATAATAATCTAAAATCTGACCTGTTAGTGTTCTAAGGTCAAAAGTCTAGTTTAAATAAAAAAATCTGCTTTATGTATCCTTAAATCGTATAAATGGGGGTAAATGGGGGTTCTGATGTCTCATAGAAATTGTTTGTTACATCAGAATCAGAAGAAACTAATTCTGTATGGAGAAACAAAATATCTCTCATTTCCGACGCGAATAGATTTTTTTTTTGAATTTCGAAATAAAGGTTCTTGTCTTGTGGGGAATGATGCACAAATTTTAGGAATCCGGTACCAACAGGTATAATCCCCCCCAGAACTACGTTTTCTTTCAGGCCTTTCAACCAATCAATACGACCTCGTAGGGCAGCTTTTGCTAAAACTCGAGCAGTTTCTTGAAAACTTGCTTCAGATATGAAACTTTGGGTATTCAGGGAAGCCCTTGTTATTCCCAATAAGATTGCCCGATAATAGACCGATTCATCCAAAGCTCGTCCTGCTCGTTCTGCTCGTAATAGTCCGATTAATTCCCCAGGTGAAAAAACATTAGACATTCCATCTTCGGAAACCCGCACTTTTGATGTTACTTGGCGTATAATAATCTCTATATGTCTATTATGGATCTGTACCCCTTGGGATCGATAAACCTTTTGGATCTTATTAACCAAAGAGATACGACTTTGGGCTATGGTTAGCTCAGCTCCAATCAAGAATCCCCAGGGGACCCCAAGAATTCTTGGTATACGCTCATTCCAATCCTCAATTCTCCTTTCGAGATTCGGCGATAGTGAATCAATTGAACGCGCTTCAAAGATTTGTTCTACTTTTGGAAGACCTTGCGTTATGTCACTAGATCTCGATTTTTCATATATAAACGTAACTAACCTATCTCCTTTGTAAAGGATTTCTCCATAATGACCATGAACAGTTGCTCCTGTAGTGGCCAAATAAGGCTTAGCTGCTCTTATAACAAAGGAATCAATATTAACAATGAAAATTTGACCAGATTTTTTTATGTGCGATTTAAATAGACATACATTTTCGCAAATAAATTGTCCAAGGTGAATTATTGCCAATGTCTCCTCCCAAGAATCATGATGGAGAAAGTGCCAATTCAAATGGAATGGATCCAACATGATGTTACTATCGAAATTCGAAATCCTTTGATTTTCATCTATTAAAGAGTATTTAAGCCCTTGAAGTACTTGGAGGGTTTGTTTCAAATTGTCAAGGAACAAATATTTTTTTAACAGGATCTGATTATGCGTTCTTAAATAGTAAGATGAAGAAAAATTCGATATACTAGGTACAATAGCGGCTAAGGGCCCAAAAATATCTCGAATAGGAATTCTAGGATTCGATTCTTTTACCGCATTGGGATATTTCGAATTCTTGAATAAACCAATTCGAGAACAGTTGGATGCCGACAAAATCATCAAAGATTGGTATTCTTTATTTTGATTCAACAAGGTGCCAATAGCTTCTTGATGTTGGCTAAGTGATTGAATCTTCGCCTTGGAATAAAAGGAATTGGTGCGATCTAACCTATTATTGGGAATCGGTCCTGCACTTGTCCTATCATACCTTCTTCGTGTATACGAAATAGTGGACTTGACTAACTCAATTCTTAGGAAATCGCGAATCAGATCATTTGCTCTTACCTCAACAAGGGAAGCACGAGCCTCCTCTTTTTCTTCTTGTTCCCAATTCACTACTAAGCAAGTTCGAACAAATTGACTATTCGTATGATAAATTCTTTGAGTTAACTTGCTATTTTCATGAGAAATAAAATTGACAAGTCGAAGTTGGAAATTATCCTCTTCTTGCAAGAGATCTTGCGGGAAAAGTGTTGCTAAATTTCTCCCTTCGTCCATTTCATATGCGACTGCAGGTCGAACCGAAACAAAATACTTTTCCTTGCTCTTGAGAATTTTTTTCCGTTGAACATAGACCCAATTTTTCCTTTTTTTTGATTCCTTAGAATCTTTCTTTTCTCTTTCTGGTGGTATCAAACTACCACCTAATATCTTATCCGCCTCTTCAGGAAAATGAATATCTCCGGAAAAGATTTTGAGTTCCGTATGGCTTTTTTTTCTCTTCACTCGGACTAATCCACCTAGTCGACTTCTTGTATTTTTTGTGAGTTGTGTATCCACTCCAATGATACTATTATCAAGTACCTTTAGGGATGAGGATCTCGGCAAGATATGCAGTTCTTGAAGAATGAAAAAAAACCGATCTAGTTCTTTTTGGTATTTTAGACTAAATTCTTTTGTTCCTCGATGCTCAATCAAACCCTCTTTTTTTAAGATGGAATCTTCCTCTGGGCTCCCGTATTCGTCTTCTGAGTCTTCTTCTGAGTCTTCCTCTAAAGTCCCATATTCGTCCTCTGAGCCTTCCTCCGGGCTCCCATATTCGTCCTCTGAGTCTTCCTCTAGAGTTCCATATTCGTCCTCTCGGGTTCTATATTCGTTCTCTGGGCTCCCATATTCGTCTTCTGAGTCTTTCTCTCCAGTCCTATATTCATCCTCTAGGATCCCATATTCGTCTTCTAGGGCTTCATATTCGTCCTCTAGGATCCCATATTCATCTTCTAGGGTTTCATATTCTTCCTCTCGGGTCCTATATTCGTTCTCTGGGCTCCCATATTCGTCCTCTGAGTCTTCCTCTCGAGTCCTATATTCGTCCTCTAGGGTCCTATATCTAAATTTAACAATTCCTGAACCCTTTTTATCTTTTCTGTATCGTGGATCGTCAAAATAAGCAAAAATAGTATTTCTACGTAAAACACCCATAAAGGGTATTTCAATCGAAATCCCCAAACAGGATATTAGTTCTTTCTCTTGTTCTTGATGATATTGTAATGGAATGACGAACCCATTTCTTCGCTTTTTTGCCAACAAATCTGAATTATCTTGAAGAATAGAAGGATAGACAAAATTCCAATGGCCATTGGACATGATTCGATCCGGCGTTGAATAATCAAGAATTTCCCTATCTTTTTTACCAAAAGTATCCAACAGTCTATGTCTTACTTGATCATTAGCCATTGAGAGGTCAAAGAGATATCTTCCGTCAACAGAAAAAGAATAAGTATTCATTTGATCTTGATCCTTGTGGAGCGAAAAAGACGCTATACTGGATCTGCACATACTTACTGACAATATCCATAAATGGCTTGTTTTTGGTAATCGACGAAGATTACCATATTGATATTCGGGCGCATGGTAAACATCAGTACTCCAATGCATTTCCCCGTCTGATTCGGAATAAATATGCTTTTGTACTTTTTCTTTAAAATGCAAAGTGGACGTTCCGGCACGAATCTCCGCAATTACTTGTTCGGATTCTACATATTGATCATTTTGCACTAGAATCAAGCTTTTTGAGGGAATATTCACACTATATAGAATATCCTGACTCTGAATAGTTACATGCAAGTCTATATAACATAGAAAAGCAGGCTGCCCATGACGGGTACGTGTGGGGTGAACCAAATCTTCATTGAATTGGATTTTTCCATTCGAAGGGGATCGTACAAGGTCGGCAGTACCCCCTGTGAATACTCCGCCAGTATGAAAAGTTCTTAATGTTAGTTGAGTCCCTGGCTCCCCAATTGATTGACCTGCAATAATACCTACGGCTTCCCCCAATTCGACCAGATCGCCATGAGTGGGACTCCGACCATAACATAATTGACAGATCCAAGATGTGCTCCGGCAAGTAAAGGGGGTTCTAATATATATTGGTTGTGCTCGAAATGGTTGTGCTCGAAAGGCAGTTATGAATCGATTGACTAATCCAATTCCAATATCTTGATTTCGAGCGGCAATGCATCGTGAACCAATATATATATCGTCTGCTAATACACGACCAATTAGTGTTTGGACAAAAAGTTTTTCCGTCATCCCATTTTGAGGACTCAAAGAAATACCTTGGATAGTACCACAATCTCTTCTACGCACAATAATATGTTGAACTACTTCAACAAGTCTACGTGTAAGATATCCAGCATCCGCTGTTCGTACAGCAGTATCTACAACCCCTTTGCGGGCTCCGTAGCAGGAAATTATATATTCTGTCAAAGAAAGTCCCTCGCGTAAATTGCTTTGAATAGGTAAATCAATCATTTGTCCTTGAGGATCCGCCATTAATCCTCTCATACCTACTAATTGGTGTACCTGAGATGCATTTCCTCTGGCTCCTGAAAAAGACATTAGATAGACTGGATTAGAAGGATCCGTTATCCGAAAATTCGAATTCATTTCTTGTTTCAAATATTCACTTGTAGCATACCATATCTCAACGGATTGGCGTAATTTTTCTACCGCGTGTACAGCCCCATAATAATAGTGTTTCTCCAAAAGAAAACTCTGTTGTTCCGCGTCTTGCACTAACCATCCCTTAGATGGTATTGTTAAAAGATCCTCGATTCCTAATGAAATCGATGTAGTAGTGGCTTGATGAAAGCCCAGAGTCTTTATTTGATCCAGTATATGGGATGTATATCCCATTCCGAAATGATCTATTAATCTGCTAATAAGTCGTTTCATAGCAGTTCCGTCTATCTCTTTATTATGAAAGACCAGATTGGCCCGTTCCGCCATACATAAGTACCCCCTTTTTCGGCTGAGTAGGATTCGACAATTGCTGAGTAGGATTCGACAATGGGCCTGAGTCAGTGATTCGAAAATTTAATTAACTTCCTTTCCTTAATCTCAATCTGTATTCGCGCGGCAAAAATGATGATACTAGCGAAATCGGAATGCCCCCCGAAAGGGAGGGGCATCGCCGAATCTAACTTCCTTGTTTAGATAGTGTATGAATAGGCCTGACTAAATCCTTGTATGGCTTCCTCTATTTCTCTATAAAAAGAAATATGACCAAGAGTGCTTCGAATGTATATAGAACGGATTTCTTTTTTTCTATTTCCCACTATTAGATAGTGGGCATAAATCTCATGATAAGTCCCCAAAGATTCATATTGAACTTCAATCGGAACTTCTCTTGACCCAATGACGCGTTGATCTAGTTTCCATCGGAGCCACAAGGGACTGTCTAAACGGATTCGTTTCTGTCTATAAGCTCCCAGTGCATCATAGGAATTAGAAAAATGGGGTTCTTTATCTTTTGTATACTTATAATTATTATTATTGTAATTTACTTTTTGATTTGGATAGTTTCCGCAACTATTATATCTATTTGCACAAATACCCCGACGGTTTCCAATCGTTAATACATAAAGTCCGATAAGCATGTCTTGGGTCGGTACGCAAATAGGATCCCCAATAGCGGGAGATAGGAGATTCATATGAGAAAACATAAGTAAACGGGCTTCCGCCTGAGCTTCCAAGGATAAAGGTAGATGAACAGCCATTTGATCCCCATCAAAGTCCGCATTGAAACCCTTACACACTAATGGGTGTAAACAAATAGTACGCCCCTCCACTAAAGTAGGTTGGAAGGCCTGTATGCCTAATCTATGCAGGGTAGGTGCTCTATTCAACAGTACAGGATGTCCCCGCATAACTTCTTGAAGTATTTCCCATACAATGGGTTCCTTTTCCCAAATTTGCCTTTTAGCAATCCTGACATTAGAAGTAGCGCGTTTCGTGATTAAATCGCGAATTACAAATAGCTGAAAAAGCTTTATTGCTATCTCTAGAGGTAATCCACATTGATGTAATGAAAGCGAAGGACCCACAACAATGACAGAACGCCCCGAGTAATCGACCCGTTTTCCAAGCAGAGTCTCGCGAAACCTTCCCTCTTTACCTTCAATTACATCTGAAAGTGATTTGTATACTTTATTGTGACCATCCCTCGTTGGTTGCCCGCGGGACCCACTATCAAGAAGTGTATCCACGGCTTCTTGTACCAATTTTTCCTGGCACATTACTAAATCTGCTGGCGCTAATTCACTTCTTTTTAATAGATAGGCAAGGTTGTTGTTCCGACGAATAACTCTCTTATAAAGTTCATTAATATCCGAAGTCACTACTTTATCCCCAGACCTATAAACAATGGGTCTCAATTCGGGAGGAAGAACTGGTAATAAGCACAAAACCATCCATTCTGGTTCTACATTTGTTTGAATAAAATGTTTCGCCAATTGCATGCGTCTAATCAAAAAAACTTTTCTTATTCGTCTTTTTCTATCTTCCCATTCATCTCCACTATACCCCTCGTCTTCTAATTCCTTCCATTCGACCAAGGAATTCTCTATAATAATTCGCAAATCCAAATCTGCTAATTGTTCTCTAATAGCACCCGCTCCTGTCGCAATTTCCCGATTTCGAAATGTTGCAAAGCCTGGGGTAGAAAAAAAGGGAGAAATGCTGTGGTTACAGGATGCAATTTCATCTTCGAATAAACCTCGTAATCGTAAGAAAGTAGGTTTTTTAGCGCTGGGCCTAGCAAAAGAGAAATCGCCATATACTAGGCCCTCCAATTTCTTAAGGGGTTTATCTAAAAGGTTCGCGATATAACTAGGAAGACCTTTCAAATACCACACATGAGTCGCGGGACATGCGAGTTTGATGTATCCCATTTGATATCTTCGTATCCGAGAATCAACAAATTCTACCCCGCATTTTTGGCAAAATCTTTCCTCTTCGTTTTCAGCTCCGCTCGCTCGAGAATTTCCACAAGCACAAATTCCGCTTTTTATGGGTCCAAAGATTCTTTCGCAAAACAATCCATCTTTTTCTGGTTTATCGGTTTTATAATGAAAAGTAGAGGGCCTTGTGACTTCGCCAACGACTTCCCCATTAGGTAGGTTTTTGTTAGCCCAAGCTTTTATTTGTTGAGGGGAAACGAGTCCAATTTGAAGTTGTTGATGTTTATATTGGTCAATCATAAATAAGAAAAGAATTTATATTTATTCCGATCAAACTTCCTCCCTATTAACCTGGAAGTTCTTCTCAGATACAAGGAAATGATTCAGTTCTAGAGCCAAAGATCGTAGTTCTCGAACGAGCACTCGAAAAGATTCTGGAGGATACTCGTGATTAGGTACTCTTTTTCCCCAGATCGTAGCATTAAGTATTTCTTGGCGAGCTATAAGATGATCAGATTTATAAGTAAGTATCTCTTGTAAAATATGAGCAACACCAAATCCTTCTAAAGCCCAAACTTCCATTTCTCCTACTCGTTGTCCCCCTTGCTTGGCTCTTCCTCTAACGGGTTGTTGTGTAACAAGTGAGTAGGGCCCAGTAGAACGTCCATGGATTTTCTCATCAACTTGATGAATTAATTTTAAGATATAGGACTTCCCTATTAGAACAGGTTGTTCGAAGGGGTCTCCTGTTCTTCCATCAAATATTCTGCTTTTTCCCGGGTACTCGGGTTCAAATACCCATGGATTTTTTGTTTGTTTACTGGCTTCATATAATTCTGAAAACACAAGTTTTCTTGAAGCCTCTTGCTCATATCTCTCATCAAAGGGTGCTATTCTATAATGTTTCTTTAGCAGATCCCCGGCTAATCCGAGCGAGCTTTCAAATATTTGTCCCACATTCATTCGTGAGGGTACTCCTAAGGGATTGAAGACCATATCAACAGGTGTTCCATCTTGCAAATAGGGCATATCTTGCCTGGGCAAAATTTTGGAAATGATCCCCTTATTCCCGTGTCTTCCGGCTACTTTATCCCCAACTTTGATTTCGCGTTTCTGTAAAATATATACACGAACCATTATGTCTAGGGGGTCCCTCTGGATCCATTTCACATCGATAACGCGCCCTCTTCCACCTATAGGTAGTTTGAGAGAAGTTTCTTTTGAAGTGGATACCTCAAGGCCAAATATGGCCCGTAATAACCCAGCTTCCGCGATATACGACGATTCGCTCGCTATCTGAGGCGTTAATTTACCGACTAAAATATCGCCAGTTTCTACCCAGGATCCCAACCTAACAACTCCATTTCTGTCCAAATTGCGGAGTAAATGTTCTTCTAGATGTGGTATTTCTTTAGTAATTTTTTCAGCGGAGCCTTGGCTTGTCGTATCCGTCTGAATTTCATATTTTCGGATGTGAAAAGAAGTATAAATATCCTCATATACCAAACGTTCGCTAATTAGTACTGCGTCTTCAAAATTGTAACCTTCCCATGGCATATAAGCTACTAATACGTTTTTTCCTAAAGCAAGTTCCCCACCAACTGTAGCAGCTCCCTCCGCTAAAATTTGTCCTTTTTTAATGGATTTACCCCACAGAACCCGAGGTTTTTGGTGCATACAAGTATTTTTGTTAGAGCGCCGATGGGTAACTAAAGGAATACTTATAGTCTTCCCACTACTTGATAAAAGGATCTTGTGACTATCAGTAGAAATGATCTTTCCCTCGCGTTCGGCTATAACGGAAACCCTCGAATCTAGAGCTGTTTGGCGTTCCAATCCAGTTCCAACAATGCACTTCTCGGACCGAGAAAGCGGAACTGCTTGGCGCTGCATATTAGAACTCATTAAAGCCCGATTCGCATCATTATGCTCAATAAAAGGAATGAGAGAACCTCCAATAGAAAAATATTGGAAAGGAAAAATACTTCTAACATGAATCTGTTCCCATGCAATAGTCAGGAATTCTTGACGGTATCTAGCTGGAACAACCTGTTCTTCCTGAATACCCTGATTCAAGGACAAAGAATTTCCTGCTGCTATCATATAATATTCATCTCTATTTGGTGATAAATAAACCACCCGTCTCTCTTTTTTTTCTTTTGCTTTCTCAGATATTTCATAAAAGGGACTCTCTATGGACCCCCACCAGTGGTCAATTCTCGCATGAATAGCTAAGGATCCAGTAAGTCCAACATTGATTCCTTCGGACGTGTCAATTGGACAAATACGCCCATAGTGACTCGGATGAATATCTCGGCTCCGAAAACTTGCAGTTCTCCCCGTCAATCCTCCAGGACCCAAACAACTCACTTTTCGCCCATGAACAGTTTGTGTCAATGGATTGGTTTGATCAAAAACTTGAGATAAGGGGTATGTGCCAAAAAAGGTCTCATAAGTAGTTATTAATAAAATCGAAGTTGAAGTTGGAGTTACCAAAATTTGTGGAGTCGGTTTCGATTGACGTATGAATACTCTACGGATAGTTTTTTGAACCGCATGTTGTAAACGACCAAGAGCCAGTCCGAATTGATCTTGTAACAGATCCGCAACCGAACGAATACGTTTATTTTTCAAGTGATTCATATCGTCATCGTCAAGTATACCCGTTCCAAATTTCATTCCAATCAAATGATCCGTAGCGGCCAATACATCTCGTGGTAACAAGAATATATTGTTCTGAGGTATATCAAGATTCAGTCTCCGATTCATATTTCGTCGACCAATCCTTCCTAATTCACATTTTTGTTGAAAAAATTTCTTTTGTAATTCCTCACATAAGGACTCCGAAAATACCAGGTCCCCACCTACACAAGCAAATTGTTGATAAAACTCCAAAATAGCTTTTTCTTTTGACTCAATCCTCTTCTTCTCCTTAGCATTCGGGAAAGATAAGAAAATTTCAGGGTAGGAAACATTATCTAGAATTTCTTTTAGATTCGAACCCATAGCTGATGATAGAACTAGAATAGATATCTTTTGTTTTCTACTCACGCGAGCCCATATCCTTTCTTTTTTATCAATTGCTAATTCCGATCTTCCTCCCCAATCTGATATTATAGTCCCAGTGTAGATAGAAATTCCCTTATGGTCTAATTCCGAGCGGTAGTAAATACCAGGACTTAGCAATATTTGATTGATCACAATTCGGTATATTCCATTTATTATAAAGGTTCCTAAGGAATTCATTATAGGAATGTTTCCAATAGAAATGGTTTGCTTTTGCACATCGAAACCAAAAATTAATCTCGCAGATACATATAATTCGGAAGAATAGGTGAGTGATTCATACACAGCATCCCTTTCTTTTATCGAGGGTTCTAGCAATTGATATCCTTTCGCAAATAATTGAAATGCAATTTCGTGATCTGGATCTTTAATTGTTGGAAACTTCTCAAGTTCTTCTGCCAAGCCTTGATTAATGAACCTACAAAATCCCTCGAATTGGATCTGACTAAATCCGGGTATTGTGGACATTCCCTCATTTCCATTCCGGAGCATCTTAATCTTAAGTTTCCTGTTTATCGAAGAAAAATTCCATTATCAGCTCACTCTTCATCAATCCCTATGGATCGATCTAGCAATTATGGAATCCATATTCTGTTTACTGAATCACATGAAATTCTAGGGAACTCCACATACATATTTCATATATGTATTTCATACATATGAATGGAGACAATTTCGACGAAAGTTCGAATTTGCCAGGGGTACAAATCGAATGAAAATGAATTGATAAAACATTCCTAGAAAAAAATTCTGCCACTTACACTTTATGATACTAATCAGATTGGATGGCAAAGATTTCTCATTTTATCTCCTTTCTATGAATGGGATAAAGCCATAATATAATAATTTATAAGCACTAGAAAATTTGACTTTAGTTCGATTTAGAATAGCACGCTTAGTTTAATTTCAAAAAAGAATAAGAATTTGAGGGTTCTTTTTTGTTTCGTAGTAGTAGAATTGCTAGAAAATATAGGATTTCATTGTAGAATCCTAAAATAAAGTAAGTCCTTTTTTTAAGTACATGCCAATCTAGTTATCCACCTCTCCACATATCCCTGCTTTTATCGTAATTTCACTTGGGTGGGCCAAGATGGTCAGGTCATACTCTATATCAAACCAAATTTCTTTTTTTTATTCAAGATATTTAATGCAATGAAAAATTAAAGCACGATTCCCCATAGAGATATGTACATAAGGGGGATCCATGGATAATAATGCTGTTATGGATAATAATGCTGTTCGGACCTGTAGTTTACCTATACACGGATTAGGCATAAATCCATTCTATTTTATTATGCCATTAAAAGGAAGGGGGGAGAGAATACCGATTTAAGAGTCGTTCACTACTGCAATTCAAAAAAAAAATAGAATTCTAGTTAATGGTTCCAATTTGTTCTGAATTTTGCAGCCTGTGACTGGAAATCCACTTTTTCTCTTTTTTCATCTCAATAGAAAGAAAAGGGAAGTTTTCTAGTGTTAGCAATGTTTGTTTTAAGATAGAATCCATCGAGGAGAATAATTGAAACTGGATTCAAAAAAAGCAGGAATAGATTTTTTGAAAAAGATTGGAAAAAAGTAAGTAGAATTAGATTCAAGATAAAAGAAAGGAGGTTTTAGTAAGAAAACCTGGATGAATACTTGCTCTTTTCTCTATTTTAGATCGTATTTTTTGGCGGCATGGCCAAGCGGTAAGGCAGGGGACTGCAAATCCTTTATCCCCAGTTCAAATCTGGGTGCCGCCTGATCAATAAAATACTTAGGCTTATAGTACTGATCGAACTCAACAAATTCGTACCCTGCATAAGTTGGGGCAAGAGAGTAACTAGGCCTGGCGATACTGGATTTTGAGAATCCATAGTTCTATCCTCAAACTAGGGTTTGTTTTGTCGGTAGTGGCCCAAACGGCTACCAATAAGGATGAGGTTGCGTTTCCTTATTCTTTTATTAATTTTAATTGATTCTTAATTGATTCGATTCGAGAATTCAAAATTACAAGGCTAAGATGTCAGAAATCTTGATATCCAAAGGGCCCCTAAGGGGCATTCTTTTTTTTTCAATCTAAGATTGAAGAAGGGACTCCACGAAGGAATATCAAGACTTCCTAATTATCATACTTTTTATTTATCATACATCTTATGCTACCTACATACACTAAAGTAAGGGCTACTGATTCTGTCGAGAATCAGATTGAATAGGCTGATCAAAAATCAATTTCGGAGTTGTGGATAAAGTCTCCTCATTCTTTCATAGAATGGTAGAAGGGCTGTAGGGTTTAGGTTAAAAATAAACATAGGCAAGGTAGGTATCCAATAAATATTTATCTATCCTAATTTTATGGTATATTCTGACGTCCTTTGCTTATAAAAAAAGGGTAACAAAAGGAAGAAAAAATCTTCCTATTCCCGCGTCTTCTATTCAGGACATCATCCCCGTACTCTTTTTTAAGGAAAAGGGCTATGTATCGTATTTATACTTAATGCTCTCCAATTCTACCAGAAATCCTATAAGAATTTGTTAAGAGTAAATTCCTTGAACTGATTCATCCATAGCGTTAGGGCAGAATCCCTTTTTGACTCTGTACCCTTGATTCCACTATGATTATTGATCAATAGTAGAATAATTCCTTCATAGAAATAGGAGACATAATTTACATGGATATAGTAAGTCTCGCTTGGGCTGCTTTAATGGTAGTCTTTACATTTTCTCTTTCACTAGTAGTATGGGGGAGGAGTGGACTCTAGGGATACTACTAATTGATTGAGTAGTCGAATTGTTGTATCAACTTTTTTCTTTAATTGATCGTTTTGTATTCATCATTTTGCCAAACTTTATTCTTTCTCTCTTTCTTTAGTTTTGTTTCACTCCTGTACCTGTAAGAAACTCTTGTAAGAAAGAGTCGTTCTATTCTACTATATAGAAATAGAAAGAGCGATTACAGCAATTCCAAATTTCTACTAGAAGTGACGAATGGTTAAAAAAGTTCTATACATAAGAAAATTAGACTTTCTTCCACGGAGCTATTCACAACATATCGCATACTTTCCATTTGTTTTATATTCTTTTCTTATTCTTAGAATAATTTTTATGCTCTTTTGAAGCATCTCGCCGCATGTTTAAGCATGAAAGATTCGCTGGTTTTTTCCTTTTACTTTTTTTTTTTACTTTTTACTATAGTCTATTCTCATATTATTTTTCTCTCCCTCCATGGATTCTTTCGTGAAGAATTGTCTTCGATTTTTTTATTTTGACTTGATTGAAATTAAGTGGATGCAGTGAAAAAAGAAATTGAATTAGACTACTATTTCAATCTACTAATCTATTCTATGTAGATTCAAGATAATATAATAGGTAGATTCAAGATAATATAATAGAAAGACTCTAAAGTGTGGTAGAAAAAACTATATGTAGTTCTTTCTACCACACTTTATGATTCCAACCAGATCCTTTCATTTAAGACTTGGATTTTTATTTTATTTAATCCCTTTTTCATTTCTTCAATGATTAATTGGAATTCCAATTAATCATTTTGGCTGACTGTTTTTACATAAATAATAAGTAAAAAGGCAGTAGGAACTAGAATAAACAGTGCAGTAGCAATAAATGCGAGAATATTGACTTCCATAACCTCTTTATTTTTTTTCACAATAACTCGGGATGTAATCCCATGGGGAGGAAAAAGGGGTATCCTGTAAATTCAAGGGGAGGACTTGCATTCTGATAATACTGAATCAATTCAATATTATGAATATCGGATCTATCAAATCAATTCATGGTTGAGAGTGGAATAGTATAACATAGGAAAATCCACTTTTTCTTTTCTATATCTATAACCCACGATCCTTCTTATCTTATCCAATTTCCCTTCCTTTTTCTTATAGTTATACATACAATTATGTATGTATGTATTATATGACCGACTTTCTATGGGTCACATAGACATCCAAATAAGCAGTAGAAGTGAGATGGAGAAAAGAGGGCTTAAATAAAATAAAATCGAATATTTGAATTAATTTAGGAAAAAGGGCGTTTGCTTTGCTTGGTTTTTCTTTTATTTTATTAGGTTACTATCAATATCCACTTTTGGGGTCTAAAGATGAGAACAGATCCATAAAAAAGGAGTCCGCAAATGGAATGAAAATGAGATAGATTCTTTCCAATTAGTCATTGAACATACACAAACAAAGTTGGAACTACAAAATGGAGGGGGCCTGGTTTAATCCAAAAAGTAAAGTACTAATTATATTCAATTAAATTCACTGTCTATGTCTAAGAAAAAACGAATACGATTTATGTATGGATTTCGGTAAAATACCGGTACTCTATTCCATAAGAGTCGAATAGGAAGTTAAGATGAGGATGGTATCATCATAAGGATAGAGTAATATCCTAAATTATACTAATCCAAGTATGATATGTATGTCTTTCCTTATCAACCGGGAGTAGTGAAAAAAAAATTCCTATAGGCCTCCCCTCCCTCTTTAATGAGAAATGCGAAATAAAAAAAGTGAAATAAGGGTGCCCCATAGGTATTTGATCTTCTCTCCTGCCCCCCCTTTTTCATGGAAAAAGGAAAGATGAATTTCTCCATTCATTGAACCCTAGTTCGGGACTGACGGGGCTCGAACCCGCAGCTTCCGCCTTGACAGGGCGGTGCTCTGACCAATTGAACTACAATCCCCGCGGGGTGTATGGCATACCTATTCTTAAATAGAACCATAAGAAGATTCGATTCGCCTGTCGTACTCTAAGAAATAGACGAATCATATACTACATACCCACATATCATATGTGGGTATAGTGAGAGTGACATAACTAGTATGTCGCGATTTTTTATCGCTAAAAATGGATGATAATCCACCTTTCATTTCAATAAGAAAAACTCTTTTGTTTGTAAAAAAGGAATGAGAGAGATATGGATTAGAAAGAAATTTCCCCCTTTCGCTTTATCCTTTATTTCTATGGATCAGACATTTTATTTTATGGAAGAAAAACAAATGGATTTAGTTCATATTCACGAAGCCCTAGATTTTTGGGCCGAGCTGGATTTGAACCAGCGTAGACATATCGTCAACGAATTTACAGTCCGTCCCCATTAACCGCTCGGGCATCGACCCAGGAAGAATTTATTCTAGGGTTTTTTAGAATCTATGATTAACCTCCTTTCATAATACTCCCTACCCCCAGGGGAAGTCGAATCCCCGCTGCCTCCTTGAAAGAGAGATGTCCTGAACCACTAGACGATAGGGGCATCACTTCACTAGACGATAGGGCCATATACAACCGCTCGTCATTATACTATAATGATAGTATGAGCAGTTTTTTGGAATTGTCAATATACTCGAAGAGTATAACTAGATCCAAAGCAAAGAGTCTTTCCTACTTTTCTGTTATGCTTTCATAGGATTTTTTTTAGTTGATGGTTAGGTTAATTCACGGATCATTCCCTACTTTTTAGGGAAATTCATTTAAAGGGTATAGAATAAGAATAGATTAATAAAAGGGATTCTAGATTAGTTCAGTACAGGTAGTGATTTGATTGATCTAACAGGAAAAAGAGTCCAATTTGATTTCTTTTTTGTAATTTCCACCCCGTGCTTCGTTTAGCGTTCAGACCAAAAACGCATGCATCCCACACTAAGTCATAAAATGCAAGAAAAAATGGAGAAATTTTCAAAAACAAAGAAAAAAAAAGTGAATAAATAATAAATTTAGTAGAAAAGTACTTTATCGGATTCGAACCGATGACTTACGTCTTACCATGGCATTACTCTACCACCAAATAAAAAGCCCTTTATCGGATTTGAACCGATGACTTATGCCTTACCATGGCATTACTCTACCACTGAGTTAAAAGAGCTTTTTATTCAATTCAAAAATTAGCCACTTTGATTTCTCATTATGAGTCTACTGCATAATGTACATAATATATGTATATTACATAATATATGTATATATAGAGATATATGTAGAGATTATATATGTATATATCGAGATATAGAAGTTTATTCATAGCGAGGTTCAAAATCTTGAGAGTTCAAAATCTTGAGAAAATCAAGAAAAATAAGAAAATCTTTCCTATTCTCTCTTATCACTTGCACAAAGTAGAGGTTTTTTTCTTTTTTTATATAAATACATATATTTATATAAAAAATACATATAATAAAATACGTGAAGAGAGAGTTGACACAATAAAAAATTCTTATTAGTATCCGATATACTTGAAGAGGGTAAGTTCATAGGTATGTAAACATGATCTCGGACGACTCACCAAACCAAAGCCCAGAAGTTCTATTTTTTAGAAGAGGAGAACAAATATGTATCAATTGTTGAATCGGATACAACAATGGGCAAAAAAAAAAAAAGGCCAAAGGGGCAATAAGAGCTGCTGTTAAAAAAACGATAGACTTTGTTTTTTTTATCTTTAGGCTATTGACTTTTCACGTGCTCAGAACGTTCTGCAGAATTAGGGACTTTTTTCTTCTATTGGCTGATCTTATGATGAGAACTTTCTCCATTTATGTTTTATTTCCTCTAATTCTAATTGGGTAGGGTATAAAGGAATTCGCGCTCTTCATATACCCATATGGTTGGGTATTAATTTTCAGTGATATACTTCTTGTCTGTTTTGGTGAGAAATTGAAACTATTTTTAACAGGCATCTCTTAGAAAAACCTTCGAGTTCAAAACTTTTCAATTTTTCTTAAAAAGTTTTGGACAGATTTGTTGAAGCGATTTTTAACAGGTACCCCTTCCAAGGAAGGGGGGTACCTTAATATTCTCAAAGGATTATGGTTGGTGCATTTTGAACAAACTATGTTGGAGTTTTAGCAACAATTTGCTTGTAAAAAGTGGGCAGTCGAATTTATACTGCAGAGTATAAAAATTATTCTACTGCCTGCCCAACAAAAAATAATAAACCATACCCTACATACCTAACTCCTCCTGGCTATGGGTTTTCTGTTTCCGAAGATTAGGAAAAAAGGAGGATTCTGGAACCCTAAAGGTTCGATGGTATATGGATAGGGAAAATATAAGATTCCCGATCCTAGCGGGAAAAGGAAGGGAACAGATACCCAATATGATTCTTGGGAGGAACATTTGGTAATGGTCTTGGTCCTCTATGCTCTTTTTTATGTGTTCTTAGTTCTATTCATCTTCTTTGATTCTTTTAAACAAGAATCTAATAAACTAGAATTGAGTGGAAAAGAGGAGAAGAAATTGGTAAATGGAGAGGATCGACTAACCAGAGACATTTAGGATCTTCTTTACATCAGGTAAATCCGTCGGGTCCTGTCCGCTTCTCCGTTTAAGTTACGACTCTTTGTTTCTTGCTTCTCTCAAGCCATAGGGAAAGTCTATGATGAATTTTTAAAATGCATCTCACTCTTTCTCTACGGCTCGGACTTCATGATAAGTGGGGGAAGAAAGAAAACATCTTCCCCAATTTCTTTGTTCAGAATTGAACAAAAAAGAAAAGGAAGAAAGGGATTTATGGGGGCAGTGCTGCTCCCTATATCTCCTAGTGTATATTGTAGGAATAATCAAACTATTCCTTAGAGCAGTCTGGCACACTTACGTCCTCGCAAAACAAATAATGATCATTGTAGTCGTAACCGTAGAATACGACCCTAATCGAAATGCATACATTTGTCTCATACACTATGGGGATGATGAGAAGAGATATATTTTACATCCCAGAGGGGCTATCTAAACCCTAAAGCTAAAGTAAAGGCCCGCGATCGAAGTACCAACAGCTGACTGTCATGAACCTTCTCCATTTGATTCAATAAGGGGGAATTAGCCTCCTTCTCGAATGGCTACCCTTGACAAAGGGTAGCGTTGGTATCATAATCTACATGTAGCGGGTATAGTTTAGTGGTAAAAGTGTGATTCGTTCTATTAATAACTGAATTTGAAATGATATACTTAAGGCGTCCTTAAGTTTTTTATATTCCGATGAAAACTTTAGTTCTTATAAAGGATTTAATCCTTTTCCTCTCAATAGCATATTGAGGAAGAATATACATTCTCGCGATTTGTACCCAAAAACTAATTGAAATTGCATCCAAAATACAAATTGGATTATGAGTACAGAGTCGCGAAGCATAATTTTGCATTGGATTAAGTATTCCAATTTTAAAAATATGAGTAAAGGATCTATGGATGAAGATACAAAAAAGTTTATTTCCAATCGTAACTAAATCTTCTTTTGTTAAAAAAGGAAATGGAAGCCAAATAGCTAAAAAACGGTAGTTTTGGTTTACTAGAACCATCAGCATATTGTTTCAGCTCGGTGGAAACCTAATTCTTTTCCTCAGGATCTCTTGAATGAAATTAGGGAACGAAGTAAGTAGATTAGATAGATTTAGTAGAATTTCTATCTCCTACTCTATAGGGATCATCTAGAAAGCGGAGAGCTTTGGTTCCATTCAGATAGAAAAGCTGACATAGATGTTAAGTGGTGAGATCCATAAAGGAGCCGAATGAAATCAAAATTTCATGTTCGGTTTTGAATTAGAGACGTTAAAACTAATCAACCAACGTCGACTATAACCCCTAGCCTTCCAAGCTAACGATGCGGGTTCGATTCCCGCTACCCGCTCCTTTCTGTATAAAAGGACTATTCTATTTGTCTAGACATGGTAGAGTCCTGTATTCAACCTTTTTCGTCCACCAGTTTCCGTCCCTCCAGAGCGGAGTAGAGCAGTTTGGTAGCTCACGAGGCTCATAACCTTGAGGTCACGGGTTCGATTCCCGTCTCCGCACTTAGCAGTCTGTATAAAAGGACTATTCTATTTGTATAGATATGGTAGAGGGCTGGGCGGTATCCAACCCTTTTTTATTCATTAGTTCCCGGCCCTAAAGGGCCAAATGGAGCAGTTTGCGAAGTCACTTGCCCCTACAAGAAGAACTCTCAAGGCTCCTTCCTACCCTGCAGAAAAGAAAAAAGAAATGAAAGAAAGGCACAGTCTACCTCCCTTCCCTTTAAAAGCAGTTTGCCAGTTGTTTGTCTCGGTGAATCCCCAATTTAGGGAGCCCTGTTGGCGAGTTCGATTCCCGCCTCCGGAGCCCCTTTTTTTTGAGTGGGGTGCAAAAGAAGGGTAAGATAGTAAGGGATATGGTACTAGACTAACACCTACTTAATTTAATATAATTTAATATAAGTAGTTAAGTAGTCAACTAGACTCAATTTTTTATCATAGTACCTTACTAAATTAAGCTGGCGAGCGGCGGGAATCGAACCCGTATCTTCTCCTTGGCAAGGAGATGTTTTACCATTGAACTACGCTCGCTACGGGATATATTTTATAGGGTATATCCGCCTGGGTCGACCGTCTATGTCTGGGTCGACCGTTTCATTTTCTATTATATTATTATATTAGATTTTTCTTTTTTTTAATTGTCTATCAATCAATATTCTAATGGCAATGGAATTTCATAATAATGAAAGAGAAGAGGTAGCAATTCGGAACGCAAATTGCATTTTAATGCGTCTCACAATTCCCATTTTTTCGAAGAAATGGCCTTTTTATTTATTTTGTATCGGGCTACTAAATACTAAACAAATTTAAGAAATGAGAGAATTCAGAATAGCTACCAGAAAGACTAGTCCAATCCATAATGATGTACCGGAAAATACAACGTT